TTTTTCGGTGTTGGGATTTTTTGGGAAAAAAAATCTATTTTGGCTGCACCCTATTCGCAAAGCCAATAGGGCTGCGCCCAAAAAATCTAAATTTTTGGCACCTTAGGGCCGAACGATTCGTACGTTCGAGCCCTTCACCACTTGCTACCAAAAGCATAAGCGTAAAAGAACTGAACTGACAAAGATTTTAACCTTTACAATTGCTTTGGGAGCAGAGCCCTAAAGGCTCGTTGGATAAAAAAAGAAGCAGGACAAATATATATATATATATATTTTTTTCTTTTTTAGCTGCTTCACTTTTTGTTGGAAATAATCTTTAATAATCTTTGATAATGCATAGCTTCGCGTGCTTTTCGATTAATGATGGGATCGGAGACCAAGGGCGCGAAGCGGCCGCGGGTCTAGATTCTTTTTTTCCGGCCGCGCGCTTGCGGCGGCCCTCGGTTTTCGTTAACTCATCAAATGCTTCCGCCTTATTCTACGCCACCAATCTTTGAGCGGCCTCTTTCGTTTGATTTCCGGCCTCCTATACCTATAGTTAACGAGGGCGACAGGTTACGTTTGATTCGATATGCTTACTAGCATATCGAATCCAGGGCTTATAGTTTAATTGGTTCAAACGCACCGCTCATAACGGTGATATTGTAGGTTCGAGTCCTACTAAGCCTATATTTTATAAAACCAAAGTAATAAAATTAGACTGAAATAAATGCGTAACACGTTGCGCCTTGAATCCCCCAAACATATATATATTTTTTTGCTCCGCTTTGCTCCGCAGGTCATTGTTGTTTTTCATTAATTTATCATCATTAAATTACATAATGATAAAAAAATATATATATATATTTTTTTGGGTGTATAGCTTAATTGGTAGAGCATTAGGCTTTTAACTTAATGGTCGCAGGTTCAAGTCCTGCTATACCCAAATGTTTTTATAGAAGTTCCCCTGGCAGTTCATATGCACATCAAAATATACATTGTACGTTGGCTCGCCTAGTACGAGTAATTACGTTAAACTAAAATATATATATATTTTTTTATGTCTTTATGGCCGCTCACGCCCTTCTTTCTCTTCGTGAGAAAGCTTTGGCCTTTAAGTTTAATATTGAGTTTAATATTTAAAAAAATAGTGTTTAAACAAAATAGTGTTTAAACTAAACTAAACACTATTTATTTTGTGTGTGTTACCAACTACTATTTGTACTAACTAAATAGTAGGTAGTTAGTACAAATAGTAGTTGGTATAGATAATAGTTAGTATAAATAGTAGTTAGTATTTTTTTCTATGTTATCTGCGGCTTACAGTGTTGGAGTTGTTTAATATATATGAATAAGAGTATAGATATAGATATCTTCATATTTAGCAAATTCATGTTATTTTCAAGTTCCGCTATTTAAAACCATTAATCTACGTCACCGTCAACATTCATTCTCTTTTTGTCTGTTTCATTCATTCTTTACATGATGCCAACCTATCTTATTCTATTGCCCGGCAATAGAATCAATACTGGCTCTTCATTTATGGAGAAGCAGTGCTCTTCATTTCTAGTCTTTTTTTTTCCCTCTTTTCCGTCTTTTTGGTTATTTCCTAATTATTTTCTGTAGTTTGAAGCGAGTAGTCATTTCTGCTCCATTCAGAAAACGTTTTGCTTTGCCTTGTTCAATTCATCTTTTTCTGTCATTCCTTCTTTCTATAAGTAGAGAGGCGAGGTGGGGCTCCGCCCCCCCAATAGGCAGAGGGCAGAGCGGGTAAGTGCTTAAGTGGCACCATCTGCTAAGACGTCTAAATGCTTTCCTTGATAACCGGAAGTTCTGAAAAAGTGTGAAATGCCGGAGGGCTTTTGACCATCCATTCAAGTGTCGTCGAATTCTGTTCAAGAGCCCAAGGACTTGAAGCACACTTGTTTTCACTGGTAAGAGTCAAGAAAACCACTACAAAGAAGCACAAAATTCCTACTACAGAAACATACGAACCGAAACTACTAAAGGCATTCCATCCAGCGTAAGCATCTGGATAATCTGGAATGCGACGTGGCATACCTGCAAGACCTAGAAAATGCATAGGAAAAAAAGTCAAGTTCACACCAAAGAAAGTGATCCGAAAATGAATTTGACCTAAAGTCTCTGGATATTGAAGACCAGTTATTTTACCTATCCAATAATAGAATCCGGCAAATAAAGCAAAAACAGCTCCCATAGAGAGAACATAATGGAAATGTGCAACCACATAATAAGTATCATGTAGAGCGATGTCCAGCCCAGAATTGGCCAATACTATTCCAGTAAGAGTAGAGTAGGTGCCCTTACTCGCGTGGGGCCAATTTTGAGTTTCCCTTGCGCTTTTAGTGCACCTCTCTCGTAACCGTACATGATAGTTTTCCCATCATACGGCTTGCACGCGCATTTAATTCTTTTACGATTTAGCACGGATTTCATAGCCTGTACCGACGTGTCGAACAAGGCTGCGTGCGGTGCCTCTCCGCTTTCCTTTTTTTCCTCTCGAGTTTCTTCTTTTTATCAGGGAGAGAGCCCGAAGAAGTATTTTCCGTGGTCGGCTCTCTCGTGCTCGAGCTTGCAAAGGGATATTTGTTTTCTGTTGAACATGGTCATTATCTCGTTTATCTGTGAGATATTCTTGTCGAGTTGGCTCAACCTGCGCATGTGGTTAATCTTTATTGGTCCGGATTTGTTGACTAGGCATTTGCTATCGTCCGGTATAGATCTGCCGCGTAGCTTTTTGAAAAGAGGCGTAGCGGGACCAAGTTTTTTGGTTGGGGTTTTCCTTAATGCCTGTGTGCCCTTCTTGTTTTGGTTCGGACTTCTATTACTGCAGAACACCAGAAAGGAACCTCTGACTTAATTCCGGGTTCCTTTCCCTGTAAAATTATTAAGATATATCACTTCTGGAGAAGCCCTTTTCCTCTCGTTCTAATCCGTCCCATTGTAGTTGTAAGGCGTTTGCTTTTTTTAGACCGTGTCTTAGTATTACTTGTCGTCTTTTCGAGAATTTCTCGTAGACGAGTTGACTCTTTGGGGCTTTGTATTTGGCTGCGTACTCTGCGCTAAAATTTTTGTACGTTTTCGAGGCTTTTCGTTGCCGCAATTTGATGATCGAAGTGCGAACACAGCAGCTCCTGATGACGAGTTTCAGATAATTTGTTAATTGGTAGAACTTATCAACGAACGAATAGTAGTTGCATATTCCTCTTAGGATCCAGCCTTTGTAGTCCTCTTGTATTTCGCCTTTAGCGCCTCAGAAACGAATCGTATAAGTCTCCTATCTCTTTTTAAACAGGTTTCCCAAAATTAGATGGTCGATTAAGCCGTAGTATTTTGTTATATGCCCTTTCAGAGCTCAGTGGTGCTTTTGCAGTCCAGTTCCGATCAACCATGAGCCAAATGAATGCAAGGGTCGAAAACCTGGATAAGGGCACCGCTTTGTAAATAACCTATATATACTATTGTCCCAATTGCTTTTAGAATGATCTTCTCTCTAGGGGGCCACTGTGGTAAGCGGCGGGCGTTCGCCTCCCTTGAAGCGCCTCACACCTTGTTGAAATTGGAAGCGTTCTGAGTGAAGTTGTTTATTTTTCTTCTGCTGACGTCTACTATTTCGCCCGGCGTACTTCGCCCCGAGATGGACTAAAACATTTGTATGCCAACTCGATCAGGTCTCCTTGAAATAGAAATCTGCAAGGGTTAAGGTCGTTGTTAAGGTTGCCTTTGTCGTTGTTAAGAATGGAATGCAGTTCTTTCGCTATCAGGTTAGTTATTTGCCTGACTAGTGAAGTCCTCACACGCCTGTGCGCCTGGCCCGCGTAGCAAGGGTATAGCAAAAAGATTTTTCCAAACCTTATTTGTTGAGGGCCTCCTCAGCAAAAAAGTGAAGTGGTGGGTCACCTGCTGTCCCGTGCTTGACAGAAATGGCGTCATCCGGTTAGGTGTTGGGATTGGGAACCTCAAGTCCTTCATAGCGGGCGAGGCTTACTTGAGCCTTGAATTGCTTGCACCCTACTGCTATTTGGCCACGCACGAGGTTTTCGAGAGAGTTGACGCGTTGACCCGGTAGGGGGTCCACCGGGTTCGCCTCCCGTTAGTGCAAATCACCTCGTTGTTTTTGGTTTCTTCCGTTGCCCTTTTAAGGTACCACCTTTCGGAAGCCCCCAAAGGAGGGGTTTTTTCACCCTACTCATCTTTGCTTCCGGGGTCTCCCCTATACGTCAACTGGAGAGAGAATACGTCCGTCTGTCGCCATTTCTAGGGTTATGGCGAAGTAAACGTCATCCATTCCGGTTAGCACGTCGCACCCCCCTACAGTAAACGAAGAAATAAATCCTACAGCAAATAACATGGGTGTTTTGTATTGTATTGAACCTCCCCACATGGTAGCAATCCAACTAAAAATTTTTATTCCAGTAGGCACGGCAATAATCATGGTAGCCGCAGTAAAGTAAGCACGTGTATCAACATCTAGGCCTACAGTAAACATGTGGTGCGCCCACACAATAAATCCAAGAACTCCAATACTAATCAAGGCATAAACCATGCCTAGATAACCAAATACGGGTTTTCTTGAAAAGGTGGAAACGATATGACTAATGATACCGAATCCTGGCGAAATTAGAATATAGACCTCAGGATCGGGATAGATTTTGCCGTTCCCAGCGAAGCCCCCCACAGAACCCAGCGAGCTCCTCTCAAAGCACTGAGCTCTTCGCGGAATATGCCCATAACCTATATAGTCTATCCTCAAGCATGTTCTGTAACAAGACACCAAGAGTGCACAAGGGATTTGTGCAACGAATTATCATTACCAGGCACTTCCGAGTTCTTATAAAAAGGCCGCAGGTCATGAATCTCCAAATTAGAGCTAGTCGAATAACCTAAGCCTTGATTGCATACGGGACATATACCTTTCTGACGGATGAATAGCCTGCTAAATTCGTTACCTTTCCCGTCCACAAAAATTTCCCGATAGCTTTGAATCCGAAGATTCCATTCATCGAAGGGGGTTGAATCTACAAAAGGATTACCTAGATCACGAGATACTCGAAACATATGAGCAGGAACTTCTTTTACCATAGACGCAAGGAGTGTTATCCGTATCACGTCAGCACAATGGCGTTTGGCATCTACACTGGGCTCGGTCCAAGTAGCATGAAAATCCCAGAGTCTGCCACGGGGAGAGGCCACCCCCTGATAGAATCGGGAAACCAATCTGGGTCGAGGAGTTTTAGAGAATTTACGATGTAAATATCGCCAGCTTCTATGCCAGATCCAATGATCCAGCAAACTGAAGGTATGAAGAAAATTGCCAATTCCAAAGTAGTTGCCCCGACCATGAAGAATTGGGTTTATCAATTTGATCATCTGGTAAGGAGAGAGATCTATATTTTCATAAAAGACATTTTTTATTTTCCATTTCGGCAACATTATCCTATTAGGATTAGGATACACGTGAAGGCCCCCACGAGTGAAGTTTTTTCCCACTTTACATGAGGAAGTTACTTGGCTATGAGAGCGAGCCCTATCGATATTGTGGAATATGAAGCCGATAAAATTAAGTCTCTCTCCGATCTTCCACGGGAATATGCGGGTTTTTTCTGACGACAATTGAAGGCCACGTTCCGCCAGGAAAGTTTTTGAAAAAGCAAAAAGTCGTTCCACTAATATCTCATCATTAGTAATAATGACAAAGTCATCCGCGTACCTGATAAGGCGGACCGATTCTGTTTTTCGAGTCTGGTTAAAGAGATAACTATGGCCTTTCCTTTGCATCCATCCTGTCTTTTTAGGATCAGTCATAGTGGTCCGGTGTCCGCCAGTTATTCTCTTTTCCAAGCCATCCAGGGCAAAGTTCATGATTAAAGGACTTATGATACCGCAGAACGAGACTTCAAGTTCCCCTTGATATTCAATTGGACTCTTAAGCCATTCCTCGAGTACAATTTCTGTACTACTAGGCATGGGAAAATTCTCTAAGATCCATCGGTGAAATATTCGGCCGAAGAAGCCTTTTATATCAGCATCAATTACCCATTTGGAAACAAAATTTTTACTATTTTGTTCTATTTTATTGTTGCTAACTTTGTGTACTCTTTGTCTTCTCCTGTCTAGTATGTAAGCAATTTCACCTACCGCCATGTGTGCACATTTTCCCCTTCGAGATCCAGAGCTATATTTGTCAGCAAAGGGTTCTGTTACAGGTTCAATAGCTAGTTCGAACAAGTGCTGGACGGTCCTGTTAAATATTGTGGGTATTCTTAGCAGCCTCTCACTATTTTTTGGTTCGAAAATGGAAACATGGCGAAGAGGTGAGCTCTTGTAGTTTTTTAGATTGATCCAAAAGATACGACGAACTAGACCGATTCGGGAAGAAGCTTCTAGTATTTTACCATCGACTCCCGGAATTCGACTTCCAGAAGTATAATAGAAATTATCTACGGCAATTATTCGAGAGGTTAATTGAGTACAGATTTCAAGCATGCAGTCTTTCAGGAGTGGGTTTCCGGGTCCCAAGGAAACTGCTAAAAGAGAGAGGATCCTTTGTTGGTTTTTTACTAATTGATGGATAGCCGTAAATTTCTTTCCCAACATTGGCCACCGATCCTCGTTCATGATGACCGCGGCTTTCCTGGCGATAATTCGTGATCTTTTTCGGGTCTCCTTCCATTCAGCGAAGAGACTGTCTGGAGATCCTGAGCCATTAGAGAAGCCACGTCTCTCTTTCCACGTTAAACGTTTCAGCATTACCCACATGTTATTGTGTATAGCCTTACGTTTCATCTCACCCTGTGATAGCATCATTGACTTGGATATATCAACAATGTCCAGTTGAATGGAAATGCCAATTTCGGCTCTTGAAAAAGGTTCCGCCACAGGGGCAACGCTACCAATAGAATATCTGTCTTTTCGAAAGATGTTGGGTCTCGAGTGGTCCGCCCGGGCAAGGGCCGAAGGCTTCTTGCACGCAACGTGTGAAATCTTACCCTTAAAAGAAAGGAGGGCACACTCCAATCCCAGAAGATCCCTACTATTACCGGGGTCCGACCTAAAAGAGTTTGGAACTGAAACAAAAGAAAAAGAGCCTTTTTTTCTTTTTCTGGCACCATCCTCTACCTTTCTTATGACATCGACTCCCAAACATCCCACCTCATTGCCAGTTATCTGCATTCCAGGCAGATAGTTTATTTGAGGCACAGAACAGCTGTGCTCGCTTGGGTAGCGCTGTAAGGGCAGCGTACTACCTTTTCTATTGGCGCAATCGCGCCCATGACCAAAAAACCAAAAGAGATGTTGGTATAATATTGGATCTCCTCCTCCCGCAGGATCAAAAAAAGTTGTATTAAAGTTCCTATCAGTTAATAACATGGTAATTGCCAATCTATTCACACACTTTTAGTCGGTGGAGCACAATAAAAAGCGATTTTTTTCATGCCGTTGTGGTGCAGTTTGGACTATATCTTCATCTTTTCTTAATCATACCCGCTTTGATGCGCACAATATCCTTCTTTTTAGCCCGCATTGATCGCGAGGCCAAAGGATTTGCAAACACTAGGATCATACACCCATCACTTCAAATCAAGCCGGCCAAATAGGCATCAAGCTTTTGTTTGCTTGGATGGCAAAAGTAGGTTTGGCCAGAGATGTTTGGCGTATAGTCTCTGAGGGCAAACCATCATGGTTCGTTCCCTGCTGATCGTCTTTGCAGAGTTCCCAGCATATAGTCAAATTCGACCAAGACATCGCTGCCTTGTCAGGCGCAAATACACCTGCCAATACTGGAAGAGATAATAAAGGTAGGAATGCTGTCACTAATACGGACCATACGAATAGGGGTAATCTATGCATGGTCATTCCTGGCCCACGCATATTAAAAATAGATAGGGGTCAGTCTATGCTGCCCTCCGAACCATACATGACAATTTTTTGTCATACAGCTCTCACTCGGAAAACTTCAATTGCTGAGATTTTTGTATCAGGTGCGTTTCGAGGGATGTATTACTTAATAGAGGCCTAGGACTGATAGTATGATATTATCTGCATTTCCTAGCTTCTTTGCATGATACGCTTCGTGGTGAACTTCACATAATGGAATATGCTTTCGTTTCTATGCTCTGGGCAAGCGGGTAACCTTAGTTTCTTATTCGAATTTTTCCTTGAACATCTAAAACAGTGCTTACATGATTTATTTTCATATTCCTATCACCACAGATGGCACAAATCCGACCTAACCCAGACTCGTAAAATTTTTCGGTCTACTAAACCTGCATAACCTAATTTGGAGTAGCTGTTTACCTTGTAATCATGTAGAACCGGCTTTGGATGAGTGAACTAAGAACCATATCACTTTTTGCAGATTTCTTTTATCAACCATACCACAACAATTGAGCAGTCCTATTAATTAGGCTAGGATGGATATCTGGATGTGATAGTCTTATCTTTTAATATCTTTGGCGCAGATTCATTTGTGATTCGGCTTTTGCATATACGTATCTGCGAGTTCGAAAAAGCAGTTCCTATGCAATCTAGAAGGGGTTAGGCCATCTGAACCTTTTTCCACAAAGCCAAGAAAGCTGCTTTTACGAGTAATGTCCCCAGGCTTACCTTGGATACTTTCATAGCAGTAAACCAGAAATTTAGGATCCGATAGAATTATTCTCAGTCCATTATAGCGTCCCTGGTTATTTTTACAATTGTTTACTATTTTATTAGCATATGTACGGGCCTTGCTTTGTTAACCATTCTTCCGATTTTTTTGAAGAGGCCTGCGAGAGTAACTTTTTTTGCCCGAAACAGATGAAAAAAAACTATGGATCGTTTTCTGACTAGTCACCTTTGTGTTCTGGCTGGGTTGCTTTCCTTCCCCCGGCTACTATGAGACCTCTGAGCCCGCGCATCATTTGTCGGATGATGTGAAGCGGTTACTTCCCGTGCTTGCCCTATTTCTGTGTTTTCTTCTTGACTTTCGTCAGAGCCTTCAGTAGTTTAAGGTCCTTGCGCACTTGCTTGATTGCTCAGGCCGGTTCCTATGTTAGAATCACTCGTGGCCGTCCAACAACTATGACCGTTCACTACATCAGTCAAAGCTTTCGCCCAGATTGGGATTGGTTCCTGGGTTACTCCGCCACACATATACCGACGTATTCTGCTTGGGATATGTAGCCTTTTCAAGGCAGTGAGTGCGTATCAAGTTGGTTAACCTAACCCTTACTACCCTGCTTAAAGGATACCACCAAGGAGGGCAGTCCCCTTTGGCCTCCCCATTGACCAACTGCTCGCAAACATGATGGATTATTAACCCAAAATGCCGCATTGGCCTGCTGCATGTATTTCTTTAAAAGAGTCAGACATACATGTAGGAATATGGATATTAGTCCTTACTGAAAACGAGCCTCGCACAGCGCACTAGTGATAAAATTGATAGAACCTAAAATAGAGGAAACACCCGATAAATGAAGACTGGAAATGGCTAAATCCACAGATCCTCCAGAATGACTGGTTATACCACTTAACGGCGGATAGACCGTCCATCCGGTACCAGCGCCCACTTCTACCAGAGCAGAACTTAGGAGAAGTAACAGTGACGGTGGTAACAACCAAAAACTAATGTTATTTAATCGTGGAAATGCCATATCAGGTGCACCTATGAGAATCGGAACGAACCAATTACCAAATCCACCTATCATCGCGGGCATAACCATAAAAGAAATCATTAAAAAAGCATGAGCTGTTATTAACACATTATAAAGTTGATGATTTCCACCAAGAATTTGATTGCCAGGCTGTGCTAATTCCATACGAATTAGTACTGAGAAGCATGTACCCATGACTCCGGCAATGGCACCAAAAATGCAATATAGAGTCCCTATATCTTTGTGGTTCGTGGAAAACAGCCATCTTTGTGCAAAATTGTTCATTTCAGAACTCCATCTTTCAATAATACCATGCTTTGTTGAACTAGTTTTGACTGATGTTTTCGCAATTTAGAAAAGCGAAATTCGTCACAAACTGTTTCGCGAAAACAGGTGACTATCTTCTCTTGTAAACTGCTGCGAGAATGCTCTTGAATAGCTAACAGTGTTTTCAACTTTTGCTCTACTTGTTGGCATAACACAGCTTGCACTGTCTGTTTGCACTTAGGTGCGCAGCGCGTAAGCAGATCATTTATACAAGATTCTCCAATCATTTGCGTACTTGAACGCAAACTTATACTACGTAATTCATGCTGTTTCTTCAACTCGGATAACAGAGCTTCTCGAGAACTCATCAATTGTTGTAACTCTGAAAGAAGAGCTTCGCTTCGCGCATCAGAAGTAGCTTTTAAAGTTTTACCAAAGGTTCTTTGACTAAATATAACAAAACCTACAAAACTTAAAGCTACAATAATTTCTTCATTATAAATTAAGATTTGTTTTGAACTTAAAACACTAAAAATTAAAATAGCAAATATAATAAATTCACGCATTCGTATTTTTCTTTTTTCTTGGTCCGTTCTTGATATTTATTAGGGTGTTCCTTTGTCCGCGTAAAACATAGATTCTGTTAAGAGCTGTGCTTTGACGTGACGCTAAAGAAGTTATATGATAAGTAGAGGGACTCATAATTGAAAGTGCGTTTTTTTTTATTACTTGTGAGACACTAATTTCTCCCAAGGAACATACATAAGATTTATTCAGTTGTTTTAATTGATTAGCATTTAAGCTTTTTACCATTTTGTTACACCACTTGGATGCTCCAGATACACCTGAGTACAGATAGGATATACTGCTATCAAAGCATTCTTTGAAAACAACATCTTGTTCAACACTGTAATCGCTCGGCTCTGTGCCTACATTTTGATGCGAAATCAGCTGTTTTCGTAATTTGAGAATGCGACTTATTTTGGGTAATCCATCATTATATAATAATACATAGAAAGCCATATAGAAAACACATAACCAAACAAATTGCGTCAAATAGGTAAATTGATCTAGTTGAGGCATTTTTTTTTACTTTTTCTTTATCGATTCAAATACTTTTATTGAATCACGAGAGAAGAAAACAAGTTTTCTTCTTTGAGCCTTTAATGTTAAAGCTCTTTGAGCAAAACCTGCCAAACGGGCCGCAGATTTTCATGGAAGATTAAAGGGGGAGAAGTTCGTAAAAAAACTAGAGTCATGATTAAAATATATATATATATATTTTGTTATTAGTATTCTACATAACGCGAAGCGAACACCACGAGTGTTTTGGAGTCTGGACGAAAAAAACTCTTTTTTAAGCTTATAGATAGATAGGTTAACTAAAAGCTACTACTATTACTATCCATTCCATCATCGAGGTATCGAGTTTCCACATGGGCATATGGGCCAATGATAAATCGCTTGTAGTCACACTAATTGGTCATTTTCATGACATTATTTCTCCAAACCTAGTTCTCTACTTGCTCTGCGTTAACACACCAACAAAATTGAATTCCTTGCCCGGCCTTGATTTCTGAGTCTAGATACGTTATTTGTGGTAGATCGTTCCGTATTTTCATGCGTTTTCTCAGTGTGGGCTTGAGGCTTTGGGCCTAAGCGCTTTAAGCCTTGTTTGGTCCCCTGGGTCGTAAAGACCATAGGAATAAAGCTGTAATTTTTATTTTTTTTTTTTTTTGTTCTTTCATATTTATGAAAAAATGTGTTCTTTTTCGTGTTCTGCAAGTGTTTCCACTTTGCGCCTAAACGCTTTACTTGTTTTTGACGCGCTTTTGCCGGCGAAGAATAATCCAGTTTGCCATCACCAATTTCTTTCACTACGATATTGCCAATTTTTGAGTTCATGTTCAAAATGGAAAAGATTCTCCATTGACTATGAAATACTTTTCGATTTCTGCGAAGACTCTTTGGAAGAAAAGCTATATGACCTGCGATTGCTACCGCATAACCTCCTTTGACTGAATTCAAAATAAAGCCTTTGATCAAATTCCGGTCACTTCGCCAAATTTTAGTCAGTTCAGTCCAAACTAGTTTGCTTTTCCATTTTCTTTCTAGTGGTTCTGGCAAAAGCATTTTTGGTTCACCAAATACTTCCACATCTTCAATTCCCAAAATAAAGCTCGTTTGCTTAGTGATTGGCATTCTTTTCAGCTCATATTGAAAACAAATTATTGGAGTTTTCAGCCCTGTATTCACCAATATCATGTTTTGTCGTAATTTTTTAACCGAACATTGTATAGCGCTTCCGCGTAATGGATTCAAACTAGAATTATACTGGGAAAATAGTTGAGTAAAGCTCATGTTGCTTTTTTCTTTTTTTTAGTACTTACTTTTTAATTCGATTCATCTGCTTATAGAGGCTCTCAGACCACGCTGCGCCCTCATACTCAGTTTCATGAGGAATGCAATTACATAGTAATTGCTAAAGAGTGGGGCGAAATTCGGGCTGCTATTGTTGTGTCCTCTTACAGAGCCGTACATGATAGTTTTGTGCCATACGGCTTTTTGCTCGAAACCACGAAAAAAAAGTATAGATTTTTTTATGTTGATATCATCCATTTTCTATCACCAGTCGGCCTATCTCGCAAAAAAAGAGTCCGATACCGTCGCCGCGTGTGTATTCACGCGGCTCTTAACGAATAAGGCCTAAAGGGCTGCGAAGACTGTGGCCTTTCATTCATTTTTTTCGTACCAAAAATAGAAAAAATGGCTAAGTAACATAAAGGTAATGTATTGGATTGCAAATCCTAGAAAGATGGTTCAAATCCGTCCTTAGCCTACTTTAAATTCTATTGTTTCTTCACAAGTGGCGCACTTTATTATTTAAAGAAGGTCAAAAACTTTGATCAACCTCTATACTTACCCGCCATCTGCAACACAGACAATGCAAGCAACAAGCGGCTAAGCGCTCGCGGCCTTTTGGCAAGGCCTTGTTTCAAACTTTGAGGTTGCTTTTTATCGAAGATAAGAAGCAAGATAAGTAAAATCTATATATATATTTTCTTGTGAAGCAGTCTCCAGAACGAAGCATGCTTTTGTTTAAAGCCACTGCAAGATCGACTTTCAGACCACTTTATTCTCTTAAGATCCGAACTCCTGAAAAATTATTTAATATAAAGCTTCACTCTATTGTGTTTAGAAGTGGATTTGAACCACTGACACAAGGATTTTCAGTCCTTTGCTCTAACCACCTGAGCTATCTAAACAGAAATAAAAAAAGGAACTATGTACAATTCTAGTTTATTGGTTATTCAAAAATTATTAAGTACAAATGCATATCTAGGCCATCGAATACCTACTTCCGATTTTCAAGGATATTTATACGGATTTAGAAATAAAATGGCTATTATTAATTTAGAAAAAACACTTATTTGTTTACGAAGGGCTTGTAATTTGATTGAATCTATTATTCGTGCAAAAGGCCATTTTTTATTAGTAAATACCGATCCAGAATATAATAAAATAGTTCAACAAATGGCAAAACGGACCAATCAGAGCTATATCAATCATAAATGGATTGGAGGATTTTTAACCAATCGCAAACATATGAAAAATGTACAAAAACACTTTCAGAATTTCTCTGCGCATTCCAAATTTAAAGACGCCTCTACATCGTCGCCCTTCGATTTTTTTCCGCATTTTAGAAAGATGCAAAAATGTTTTGAAGGAATCATGACACACGATATTCCAGATTGTTTGGTAATAATAAATGCAAATAAAAATTCTATGGCTATACTTGAAGCCAATCAATTACAAATACCTATCGTATCTTTGGTGGATTCTAATATTTTAAACAGATTACAAAAATTAATAACTTATCCCATTCCAGTGAATGATGATTCTATACAGTTTGTATATCTATTTTGTAATTTGATTACGAAAACAGTCATTCTTTCACAAAGTGCTTGGCCGCTCTCGCGAAAACCCTTAAGTCGAGGCCGCAGGCCCTAGCTAAAAAAAATATATATATATTTTTTTTTTTCGAATTAAAAATTGAGAAAAAGAACCTTGAAACTCTTTCTGAAACTTTTTTATCAACAGATTTTACTTAATTCATCTACACCAATAACGACTTTTTCTCTATTTCTGTCATATATCGTAGTCACGCCCTTAATGATAGGCTTTTCCAAAGACTTCTTATGTCATTTTCATCTAGGTCTAATTCGGATTTGTTTATTGTTCTCTTTCCTTCCCGAACGTTTTCTTCAGAATGATTTCGAAGATGGTACACTCGAATTGTATTGTTCAAGCGGCTATTGTTTGCAAAAAATATTACTTTCTAAATTGGTAGGTCATTGGGTTCTTCAAATAAGTGGTATTTTTGGTACTCTTCCAGTGGTACAACTTCTATATCAATTTGATCAACTTAAAATGAATTGGTTCACCCTTATTATAGGAAGTCTGATATTTACTCTTATGTGTGGTATTCATTCTCGTTCGGCTCTTGGAATAATATCTCATAGTTGGAACAGTTTGCAAAATCTTACCACTTTACCCACTCCATTACCCCCAATTATCTTTCGCGCCTCTACCGAAACAGAATGGTTTCATGTTCTTTTATTAATGGGATATTTACTTTTGTTTTTATTTCTTTATCCTATTTCGGTTCCAATTACTTTACAAAAGTTGATAAGCCAATAGAATTGATTGCCTTTGCGGGTATACCGGCTCACTCATCGTAAATATTGTGGAGCAAACAAAAAAAGAATATATATTCTTTTGAATATATATATTCTTTTCTTTCTGTATTTATTTTCTATATTAGACTCTTGTACACTGTTTAATTCTGGCAAAAGGGGAAAGCAGGGATTTGGTGAAGTTTGAGTAGGAAAACTATTTCTAAGTGGCCCAGATGGGAATGATCCAGCTTAGCAGAGCGCAAAGCTTATTTTTTTTTGCATTCTAGATGTCCTGGGAAGGCTTATTAGTAAAGCGCTTCAAAGCGCTGCGCTCAGCGAAGAAAATTTGTTTCCCCTTGCTGGGCTGACTCTTTTTCGGCAGGTTCCTACAAAGCGAAGAGCAAATCAAGCAGAAAAAAAAGCTGTCGAATTTTAATAATTAGCACGAAATGATCCATATTTTTTTTCTAGCTGGGCCATTGATGGATTATTATTTTATGATAAAACGTTAGAAAATCCCTATGTATTTCGAAATACTACGACCTTATTTGATCATGTTATGCTCTTTTCGCTATGCACGAATTCTCATTGGATTTTGTCGGTTCTTAGCAGCAATGGCTATTTATTTAAGTATTTGGGTAGCACCATCCGATTTTCAACAAGGTGAAAATTATCGTATTATCTACGTGCATGTTCCAGCCGCTTGGATGAGTTTACCTATTTATATCGCAATGGCTATCAGCAGTGTGTTATTCTTATTAACAAAACATCCGCTTTTTCAGTTATTTTCCAAAAGCGGCGCCAAAATAGGTGCTTTGTTTACATTGTTTACCCTATTAACCGGGGGTTTTTGGGGTAAACCTATGTGGGGTACCTTTTGGGTGTGGGACGCTCGTTTAACCTCTGTATTAATCTTGTTCTTCATTTATCTAGGTGCACTGCGTTTTCAACAGTTTTCCGCGGACGTCGCTTCTATCTCCATCTGTATAGGGTTAATCAATATACCAATAATTAAATTTTCTGTAAACTGGTGGAATACATTGCATCAACCTTCCAGCATTAGCCAATTTGGTACTTCAATACATATTTCTATGCTCATTCCAATCCTGTTAATCCTTACTAGCTTTCTTCGTTTAAGCGGGATTTTTTTTATTTTGGAAACACGTCAAATTATTTTATCTTTTTCTAGTTTTTCTGTAGAAAGTCAAATAAATCCGCAAAACAACAATAGAAAACAGGTTTTTTTTTATACGAACAATAGATCAAGCAAAAGCACCTAAGGAAAGGTGGGCTTTTATTGAGTTTAAGCAAGTTGTTCAAGGCCTTCTAAGAAGCAAAGCAAGGCTCTGCGTTAAAAAACGCAAAAAAATCTATTTTTTTTGCCAATTAATTATAAGCAAAATTTACTGAAATGTATAATGAATTGGGCCATTATTTTTTAGTACTGAGTATTTTTGTTGCATTAACTTACAACAAAAGACCTGCGGCTATTTCACTTTATTTTTTTTTCTTTACTATCTCTTTTTTTGGTATTTTGTCTTGCTATATTTCTTCCGATTTTTCCAATTACAATGTATTTACCAACTCAAATGCTAATGCGCCTTTATTTTATAAAATATCAGGAACATGGTCTAATCATGAGGGCAGTTTGTTATTATGGTGTTGGATCCTAAGTTTCTATGGATTTTTTTTGGGTTATCGGGTTCGACCCTGCAATGTTTCAAAACGAGGGCGCAGCAAAAATCTATTTTTTTTTCACAGACCACCGCTTGTGGCTTTTCGCTTTGCTCCCTTCATAAAGAAAGAGAATAAACAATTCAGACATCATTTGTTGCAGAACCTGTTTGGTACCATAAATCATAAAAGCTCCCTCGAGAGCCAATCCAAAGCGGCGCCCTCAGGTATCGTTCAAGAGCCCTCGAATAAAAGGTTGGAAGATGGTACAAATACGGAAAAAAATAAAAGGCCCATAAGGCTTAAAAAATGGAAAGAGTTGAAAAAAAAAAAATCTAGATTTTTTTTTTTGCTTTACGCTTTATGTAACAATTTAGATTTTTTATTTTTAGCACAAAATGCAAATAATAAAGTTTCCTTTATTGATGAACGGCGAATTTATATGGGCATTGCTTTATTTTTTTCGATTTTTTTATTAGCAAGTTCCAATCCTTTTGTTCGAATTTCATTTGTTTGTACTAAATCACTTGCAGAATTAAATCCTGTTTTACAAGATCCTATATTAGCTATACATCCTCCCTGCATTTATGCAGGATATGTCGCCAGTGCTATTGGTTTTTGCTTATGTCCAGCCAAAATAATGAATGCTCTCTCTGCACTCTATTTGCCGATGCGAAGGGAAAGCAAGGCCGAACTTTTTGATGCTTTCTTTCGCATAACAAATAAGCTGATTACCCAGGAGAATGCAAAAAAAATTCTAAAAAATATATTTGAAAATACCTGTTCTCTCCATCCCAGTTTTGCTCTCATCTTGCTACGCAATAGGAGCCTGCTCGGGCTTCGGCACTTGGTGTCGCCTTCTCCGCCCCGGTCAAAAGAGCGGCTGAATCTTACAAAGAGCCAGTGGACGAAGCGTGTTGTTCGTAAAGCGAATACTGCGTTTTTGTATTTTGGTTGGACCCGTAGCGCGAATAAAGGGGTCTCTGGCCCACAATACCATGGGTGGAAACAAATTCAAATTTGGATCTTGACATGCTGGTGTTTTTTAACTGTAGGCATATTGCTAGGAAGTTGGTGGGCTTATCATGAATTGGGGTGGGGGGGTTGGTGGTTTTGGGATCCTGTAGAAAATGCTTCTTTTATGCCTTGGCTATTAGCTACAGCTTGTATTCATTCAGTAATTTTACCTAAATTGAATTATTGGACTTTGTTTCTTAATATGGTCACTTTTTTATGTCGTGTTTTAGGAACTTTTTTCGTACGTTCTGGATTGCTAACTTCTGTTCATAGTTTTGCTACAGATTCTACACGAGGAATCTTTTTATGGTTTTTTTTCCTCTTAATTACTAGCATATCTTTGATGTTCTTTTTCCAAATGAAGCAGCAATCAAGTACTAGGCTAGTTGGTGCATTATCTGATTTACCATCGAATCAAAGCCTGAAGGCCCCAAAACCCGTAAACCAGATCTCATGGTATTCGCGGCGAAGCACTCTATTCGTGCACTTGCGTAAATTTACTCGTTTATCAAAGCTGATGGAGGACGAAGAAGGCCATGACAAACTAATTGTATACAAAGCAAGTAAAATAGATAAATAAAAAAAGCTCTTTCTCTCGGGCTGAAGAGATAAAAAGCTAGCAACATTTCGAATCCACACGGTGAAACCTTTGGCTTTTTTGTCATTTGTTATGCGAAGGCGGAAAAGCGAAATCCTAAAAAGAAATAGAGCAGATGTTCCAACTACAGAACTTTTTTTTTTTTCTCATGTTTATGGTCGTGCTTTGTGGTACGGCAGCACCCATACTATTTCAATGGTTGGTAAGTAGAGATGTTCCCACAGGTGCTCCTTTTTCTCATGGTACTATAATACCTATTTTTACCTCTTTATCATTGCCTCCAGTTTATGTACATTCCAGGGGATTCATACGCTCTATGGAGAAAACAGAAAGTTTCGTTTTGGTAAGAGCAAAATCCATTTTCTTACTCAACATAATTGAAAAAAGCTCCCCAAAAACTAGAGCTAAAAATGCATTTTTTTTCTTTTTTCTTTTCATTTTCCATCTTTTCATTTTCAAATTTATGGGAGACTTGTCATATTTAGAATCTTTCTGTGGTGTGCTTTGTTTTTTATTATTTCGTACATTTTTTCTATCATTTAAATACGGGCGCGATACGTGGGCAAACAAAGAGCGTAGGCTTGAGATGGAGAGAAAAATAAAACCGCGTAAGCGGGCACAGAGAGGAAAGCGCCAAGCGCTTTATTGGCCTGACGGAAAAAAGAAACAAAGAAATAAGAAGAAAGAAAATTTTTACTTTTTCTTTCTCTCAAATAAATCAAAAATATTTTTGATTTATTTGCTGCAATTTTCAAAAACCTTCGGCTTCAACGAAAAAGCCAAAATTTTGGCTTTTTATTCTCTGCTTGCTTTTCTGCAAGCTTATTCTTTCGTCCTCGAAAATATTTGGAATAGATTTTTTCTTGTTCGCGCCTTACCAAAAAGACTGATGGATGTTGGTCATGACTTTCGAAAAGTTCCTATGACTATGAAAATTTCACATGGAGGAGTTTGCATCTTTATTATGGGTGTTATTCTGTCGTGCGACCCGGCAGCTTATGCGCGACCATCTTGTGTTTAAGCTCACGCCATGTGGGCGTGAACTCTGGTTGAATTCGGGTTTTAAATCCCGCCGCTGAGATGCTCAGTCGACTCTTGAACCTTAATAGGAAGAAGGCTTCTTCCTAAATTAGTGCAAAAGGTTCAAGGACTTAGGATGAACTTAATGTGAATGGGTATAAGCTTCGCTGCTCAAAAACACCCAGTATTGACCACACTGAGAGACTTGCCAATGGCAAGAAAGGCCGCGGGTAACGCTAGTTGGCGAAATAGCGTTAAGCATTCCTAGCAATACGGAAAGAGAGGTCGTGATGATATCATCTACGTTCGTACTGTTCCTCGTGGAGTAAATCTCACATCCAGAAATCTAACCAGGGAACGGAATAATTCCCATTAAGTTCCAGCAAAACTGGCAGGCCAGCCGGGCCGTAAGCTAGTGGGAACAGGATTCTTCCGAAAAGACAAGACCTTCGGGGCAAACGCGAGCAAAGTGAGCGTTAGTAAAGGAAATCTCGAAGAGAAGGCCGACGCGGGGACTCGGGGCGCAGCATAACGAATGATGAAGAGTTCATAGAGGCAGAATAAACAGGAGAAAAAGATTTTTAGGCGAATGCCATGTAAATTTCCGCTTTATTATTTATTATCCGGTTCTCAGGTTCCTCTCGAGAAGAGCCGTATGAGGCCGTAGGCTCACGTACGGTTCGGAAGCCAAGCCCCTGCAGTGATGCTATGGTTTAGGTTAACCAACACAAAAAAGAGACAGTTTACTCAATTATTGTCTTTAGGTTCTGAACTACATATAGGAAGAGAGCATTGTTGTTTGCGAGGTATTGATCAATTACATGGACCCACCTTTCATTCCATTTGTGGTAATTTGATTATTTATAAACCGTCCTTAAAAAATCCATTCATTTTTGATTATGATGAATCACTTCGTGCCATAATCGACTTGTTGCCAATTGCTGCGCTTTCGTACCAGAATGAAAAAGTTGAAAAAAAATCTATAGATTTTTTTTCAACTTTTTTCCATGGTGACAGATCATGGAGAAATCACGAACATCATAGTTTCCCACTTTGGTTGACTGTGTTCCCAGAAAAAAGATTTTCTTTTTCTAATCAAGAGAGAAGCACTACCAAAGTGGCTATACATAGTAATCTTTTTACGGATCTATATGCTTTAATTGGAACTGGAAGTTTTGAAACAGGCTGGTATATTACCATAATGAAACTACCTTTCATTTTCTGTATTTGGATAGGCTTTATTTTGGCTTCATTGGGAGGCTTGCGTAGTTTTCTACGTCAGCTGGCTTTATATAGATTGGATTGGAATTGAAAAAAAATATATATATATTTTTTGTATAAAATGAAGAATTCCATAAATCTGGAGTAAAAGGATTCGAACCTTTGCCTGTCGGTATCAAAAACCGAAGCCTTTCCACTTGGCTATACTCCAAGAAATCTACCTACGGCCTTTTTTTCAAAAAACAAAAACGAAATAACGTCCCACTCTGCCAATGGCTCATAACGGAACAACGTAGGGGCCGTTAATTTGCTTATGTCCTTCCACAATATACAATATTTTTTAATAATCGAATTATTCATCTATATCGTGAATGAAGGACCTATAACTTCAAGCCTGAGCTGTTCTCTTATGCATACGTAGTAAATAAATAGAGCACATAATAGTTTATAATCTGATTTATGAATTGAGCACACTTCTTATGAATAAACGTATATTATTTTTTCACCAATCAAGCAGCATGGCTTCTCTTACAATTTTGAAAAACAGTTTGATCACGACTCGTGTTTGATCCGCGGAACAAGAGTACAGATACTATGCGAGGTGAAAGAAGACCCATTGATTTACAAATTTATGATATGATACTAAATTTCCTAGTAGTCATACCTTTTTTCTGTCAAATGTCGTTCGTTCTAAAGATGTTTATGAATTTAGGTGAAGGCCGCGGCCGTAAATCTTTAATAAAAAAATTCAAAACATCATAGGGATTTATATCTATAGATCAAGCAATCTGGTTACACTTAATCTTGATATGGGTCTTAGACCTAACCACTCGAATTACCAAGTCTGTTCTTTTTTAGGCGCCAAATACACAAAAATAACCGCGGTGATTAGAGGATAGTGCGATCACTGCGGTCCCTCCCGCACAAGTAGGTTAAGATCAAAAAATGCATGTCATATTAATATCAGATATATCACAATGATATATTTAAGAAATAATAATGCTAAACAAATATTTGTTTCTGGAGCCTTGTAACTTCCCCTGCTAATAATCATAATTTAAGGAAAGATAAGTTTCTGAAAATTCTCGTCATAGCCTTATGTTTTGCGATAAGGGCAGAGTTTAGGGTTAGCTTTAAGCTTATATTACCTAGGAAAAATCGTGGACTCATTATGTTATTTTATCGTCATCACTTCATAATATTGTCATACTTGGCGCTTACTGTGGCTTGGGCACCTTTATTATTCATTTCTATTTGCTTGACCTGCGCGTAAATTTGTGGTCACTTCGTGATTCGACTTTCATTAGTCGAATATGCCGGGTGCAGCTCGACGATCTACTATAGCTGGTGGCATACTATCTCGAGAAGCAGTATTAACTAAGAAACAGTAATTATATAGTAGGCTAGTCAAAGGACTAAAGGCTTAGTGATCGCAGAACTTGAAGTTCCGACTTGTACGGATAGAGGGACTCGAACCCCCACAAACATTATAGTCACCAGAACCTAAACCTGGCATGTCTACCAATTCCATCATATCCGCCAAAATTTGATCCAATCTGTGGAAATTTTTTCTTCTTTCTTTAGTTATTAGACTCTTTTAATGGCCTTAAGACCATTTCAGATGGTAGCTCAAGGGCCCATGGATTGCCAGATTTTTTATCGTCGATCAATAATCACGGTCACATGAATGGATCAAAGGCCCTCTCTCTTGTCAAACTAGAATTAAACTTATACCATCATATTTGGCCTAACCCTGTAGGTTAGGTCGTGTTTTATGGTTTCTGAATCGTGCCTGTAGATAAAGTTCTTCCCCATGGTTCGTCACTGTAAAAATAAACTAAACTAGATTTGCTTATTAATGATCCATAAGTCATATTATTTTTTTTGTTTGCAGGTGTATTATCTAAGCATCGTATCTCTTTGACTGCGTCAAAAGAAAGAGGAGGGCGAAACGGTTCTTTGCTTTCGCGCAGTGAACCACTAGTGCCGGTACTCTATCTTGTAGGTCATTTGATTGGTATACCGGCGATTTTATTATGTTATTTCTTATTGTTGTCCTTGTTATATTGTGCTTAGGCGCGTGATGTACAAAAACATGCAAATTTTTGATTTATTCAATACTATACAGATTATGACATCTATATATTTCGGTCCAGTGCACCGTGGCGCGTTTCGCGACATGGCTCAGTGTTGCGCCTCGAGCTGAGCCACGGCACGATACGCGCTGTCCCGCTGAGTAAAAATCTCCTCAAGCTCTTCAGGGTACTGCCCTATTTTCCGGCTACCGAGCACAGAGCCACCAGCTGAAGATCATTACTTTCTATCGAATGAATCATCATAAATAATGATTATATATTTTTTTTCATAAAGAGAATATCTTGTTTTTTGCTTGATTCTGCAAAATAATTACACAACGTTAAGATCTGTAAAGGTTACATGCTATTTTGTTTTAAAAAAGGTTAACTAATTACCCTACTTACGGATGGAGAGGGATTCGAACCCCCGGTATTCTCAATACTTCGGTTTTCAAGACCGACTCTTTCAACCGCTCAGACATCCATCCTTATCTTAATAAGATCATCGGCTCAAAGGAAGCAATAATCAACCTAATATTAATTTGCTATGTAGATGGAAATTGAGGAAGGAGAGCGAGAAGAAAGAAAAAAAAAATTTTAAGCGGATATAGATTAAAGGTAAATTATCTGCCTTCCAAGCAGGAGATATGGGTTCGATTCCCGTTATCCGCAATGGCTAAAAAAACAAATTAAACTTCATATGCCTGCATCAAGATTTAAAACTTGTCGTCAAATTTCGGAAAATGTTTGGCAAACCAAAAAACTTACTCAAAAACAAAAAGCCATTATTTTGAAGCTTCGGAAAAAAACAAATAAAAAACAATCTGACTTTTCCAAAGAATTACAAACTATACAAAAGTTGTCCCTTTTTTATGGAAAATTACCCATTAAAAGGATGCGAAGGTCTGAAACACAGACTTATCTAGATAAAAAAAACAGTTTGTTATTCGATATAGAACGAAGATTAGACGTGATTCTGGTTCGTCTTAATTTCTGCCTAACTATCTTTCAAGCAAGGCAGCTAATAAGTCATAAAAAAATTTGTGTTAATTATAAAATGGTCAATATTCCTGGTTTTCAATTATCTAAGGGTGATCTTATATCTATTCAAGATAATTTTCTATATTTCATTAGATCAAAAATGAGACAAAATTTTCAGAATAACCGAATATGGAGAATAAAACCTACTCATTTAGAGGTTAATTATAGAACACTAAAAGCCGTGGTATTATATGAACCTCAACAAATACAATTCCCTTATAACATAGATCTAGACCTTCTTGATCAAAGCAGGAACGTATGTAAATTATTTATTGGCAGAGCGATAACAGAGTGAATCTCTCGTAGATGGTGAAAGAAAAAAATATATTCCGGGAATCTTTTGATTTTTTTGAACCACTTTTGGCTCTCTGCCATAGACATAAAGACAATACTACAATTGCGCAAAAAAATCAAATAAAGCTCGTATGCCCGGGCAGACGGAGCATTCGTTTTATGACGAGCTTTTTTCTCGGCCTTATATTATTTTCTTGTGTCTTCGAGGCCGAAGACGGGAAAATAAGCGGGGAATTAAGTCCGCTTTGTAGTGTGGAGTGAAAAATACTTTTGTTTGCTGCGCCCTGGCTAGTTTTGTAATAGCTATAAGCGAGCCTGGTCTCATATCATATCGAATTGGCGAAGACTACTATGGCATATTGGGCGTCGCAGCTCTATTTCGGCGAAGCGCTTATTTGTTGCTCGATGGCGTCGTCACGGTCGTTTTGCTCTGCTTGGCCGGATCCAAATCGACCATAAAGCATCTAAAGTAGAGGAGGGCAGCGCAGACAAAAGCTATTGGGCTTCTGCGCGTCCTCTTCCTGCATCAGCAAAAAAAAAGAAAGGTTGCCGGGAAGGAATAGATAGATGATTAAAGCTTAATGCATAGCAGCGAGCAAAATTAGGCTAAAGATCAAAAAAAATCTATCTATATTTTTGTTTTTTGTTGCGCCCCGCGGCCTGGCCCTTGGCCATGGCCCAATTTCGGTTAAAAGACTAGTTGCTTCTTATAAAGTTGTATAATCAATGCGTAAAAAATAGTCAACTCTATTATACAATAAATAAGTAAACAAGCGACAATTTGACACCAGATATCCGGAGGTGTTAAAAAAGCTGCTGTGAAAATCGAGAGAACCATAAAAAAACGACGATTTTTTATGCAGCTTTTCACAAAAATCCCTTTTGATTCTAGCAAAAAGATCACAAGTACCTGTACTTGAGAGCATATTGATGAAATAAACAAAATACGAACAGTTAATAAAATATAGTCAAAAATCTTAGGTTGTAACTTTATTATAAGCAGATTAGTTGATGTTTTATTCAATTCATATAAAAAGTGCCAAACATTGGGAACTATCCCAACAAAAGTAACGAAGAAAAACGGGAAGAAGCAAAAAGCACTTAAGTAAAAGAATTTGTTGTATTTTTTTCTTTGTTCTTCATAACAACTAGGAATCAAAAAACACCGGATTTGATAACTTAGAAAGGGAAATAAAAAATAAAAGCATGATATTAGAGAAATAGTAACATACGTGCTTAAGGCCTCCGTTAATTGTGTACGAATAGGACCTGAATAAGAAAGAATAAGAAAAGATTTCGCTGACAAAAAAAACAAATCTTCTGAAAACCAATAACACGTAAACCATGTTAAACTGAAGCAAATGAATATCCAAAAAAAACGAATTCTAACTTCTTTCGGAATAGTTTTAAATAAAAAATTCGTGATATTTCATTGTGTGTTAAACCTAGTAAGAGCGAAAAAAGCGTTGGGTTGGCTTTTACTGCGCCCGGCAAAGTGTGCAATCAATCGTAAGGCCCTACCAAGATTTTCTCTTCATTTCATTAGTAGTTAAGGAAGGGTTCGCCTCTAGAATTTTACTACATTTAAGGGTACTCATTTATCATAATGCAATTACTATGTACTAAAACCGTATTACAGCCGAGCATTTCTATTTAATTGAGTAAAAGGCATGGCATAGAGCGCATATAGCCACGGGAATCTATGGCTAAATCATATTTTTTTTCGCTTTATGTATGATTTTTCTTTTATTTTCAGCGTTATTTTTACGCTGCGCGCCCTTCATTCGTTATACAAAGACAGCTTTTTTCTTTGTAGTTCACGAATGAATGAAGGTTAGTATTGTACTGCATTCTTAGCTCAGTTGGATAGAGCAACAACCTTCTAAGTTGAAGGTCACAGGTTCAAATCCTGTAGGATGCTTAAAGAAAGTGCATAATGAATGAATCAATAATATATACCAACGATACATGCATCTATCAATTAGTTCAAACCCATTAAAGGTTACATACCATACATACATACACGCGCGGATTGACCGATTTATAAATAAATAAAAAATTATTTATTTATTTTGGGGGAGAGTGGCCGAGTGGTTAAAAGCGACAGACTGTAAATCTGTTGAAGGTTTTCTACGTAGGTTCGAATCCTGCCTCTCCCATATACTCCGTATTTGAAGAATAGAGACGAAGCACTTGTTTTTGTGCTTATCCCTTCATGCAATTAAATAGAGTGGAACTTTCTCAGAAACATATTGAATGCTTTGGTATTCGAGCCCTCTCCGAACCGTACGAGATAGTCGCCCATCATACGGCTCTCCAATTCAACCCGTATTCGGATTTGCCTTCGTCGTTAGATTTTGGCCCGTTTTTCTAGTGATCGATCTCTAAGTGGCTTGAGTAGCATAAAGCAACTTGCTTTTTCATTATAATGATCATGGGGAATTCTAGCAGGAAATAATAACATAAAAAAAATGCATTTTTATTATCTCCTCTGAGCTCGTCCTCAATACTCTGAACATGGTGCATCCTATTCAGATCTATGATATAATGAAGGAAGTACGAAGAGCAGTTACGCAGCGTTTTAGTCATCAAGCAAGTGATGCATAGGATTCTTGCTAGCAGAATTTACTCTGCAGTTTAGAACGTATGAAACGAATTTTAGATAGTCAAGTCGAGGTAGGGCTTTCGACAAGGACGCCACTAAGCTGGCATTGAAGACAGTATGGTTTTTAGTATATTCCTTTTTCGGTTTCATATTTTGCGTGGAGTACTTCTTCCACTCATAGATTGTCTCCATGCTTCCATCTGGGTGTGCGTGATACCGCAAAAAAAAATATATATATATATATATATATTTTTTTTTTGCTTATATAGGTCTTTAAAAAGGCGTTTTCCATTTTCGGCTTCTTATTCTGCTTTGTTCGCATAGCAGATGGCAGCATGTAGATTCGTTTTGTGCTGAACTTCTTCTGATTACTGTGCTTCGTTCTATAGGGCTCCCAGTTTCGGTTCCATCAAAGGTCTTCTTTTGTCTGATATTGGTGTCACTAATTCAGGTCCCGCTGCCCTAATTGGATATAAAGCATTATTCATGAGTTCAGGTTGCCCACGATGTTTTGCAAATCTGAATAGGTTTTCCCAGCTTTGCAAAAGCGGAAAATCCAAAAGTCCATTGGAAGAGCGGCAGCGCCCTAAAAATTGCTTTCTTCTTCATTTTTAGACAAATCCCGTTTGAAACCCGTAGGGGCTTAGCTAGAAAACGTGGTTGAATATGGTCTGCTAAGGTACAGCAGACGGTTAGGCCCCTTCCCTTTTGTCAGCAGTTTTAGCGAAAAAAATCTTTTTACTACGTACGGCTCAGGCGGGTACTATGGGCCCTCTGCCATCCACTTCGGTCAGCTGGACGAAAGTGGATTTCACCGGTGTCGCCTACAGTTTTTGGCCAATTTTAATTCAAGGCTATTTTGCGTTGAGATGTCGTTTAGTCTTTTGTCCCCATTAATTTGGGTAATCTGCTCTCTCGTGCAGGCTCTGTAATATTCGCCCGCAGTGTTTCCTTTTCCATTATTCTGGTCTTACCATAATTTATTGATGGCAGACTGAGAGCTTGACAGCGCGCACTCGTGTGCATTACCACAGGGAGTTTCTCGTGATTAACTGCAGGTCCAGTTTGACCGAAAGAGACTTTGATTTGCCAGAGCAGGGGCTCATCTCATACAAGAGCAGGCTAGCGTAGTAGTCTTGGGTTGTTTGGGCTAGAATCAGTCGTTTGCTTTGTGAACTTTTAGGCTTTGTTCAAAAAAAAAAGAAAATTTTTTTGCTATGCACTCTTCGCTGCCTTTTATTATAACTAACCTTCTATTCGCTAAGCAAAGAAGTAGACCGCAGGTCAAACGTATTTTCTTTTCCGAACGTTGCCCGTGGTCCTTGGGGTGCTTTTGCGCTTCCTAGGATAGCAAAAAAACAAGTTGAAAGCCTAAAAGACATACTCTAACATCATGAGGTCTTCCTTGTTTTTTTTCCAACTACGTTTTCAGAGCATGCTGTGGTTCCTGCCCGTTTACACGGTGCTCGGGTAAGCTCTATGCCTGGCACGCGGAATAGGGTCTCGCGTGATTTGCTATATGGCTGCTAGCGCAAAACTGCGAATAATTTCCATATGGCTAAACAATGACTGTAGGCGACGCGAACGGTCGCCCTAAATTCTACTGCAATAGTCCCACGAATTCGAAAAGTTATAACCAAAATGGCCAGCCCAATAGCGGATTCCGCAGCTGCCACCGTTAAAACAAATAAAGCAAATAATTGACCCATCATATCATCTAGATAAACCGAAAATACCAAAAAGTTTAAATCGACCGCAAGTAACATTAACTCAATTGACATTAACAGAATAAGGATATTTTTTCTATTCAAGAAAATCCCCCAAATACCTAAAAGAAAAAGAATCATAGAAAACGTTAAATATTTTACTAGATCCATAATAAGAGTCTCTTTTTTGAAAGCCAACTCGGTTTCAAGCCAAGCACATGCCGCTTCCTTAGCCAATAAGTACTGCTTTGCCCTTTTTTTTACGGCAAGGGCAATATAAAGCAGAACAAGCACATAGAGGACAATGAAAAAAACCATCATTAGTAAGCATTTAATTACTTACTAACTTTATCCATGACACGGCCTTTACTAGCAGCAGAAAAAAATATATATATATTTTTTTTTTGCTGCGCTCTCCGCGCTTATTTCTGCTTTATAGCACTATCTGAATCTCTAGATGATTAGAAAGTTTTTTTAAAAAACAAAAAACGAAAAAACATATTTAATAATTATTAAACAAAATACTCTGAAAAGAATCAAGATCCAATTTCGTGTTATTTCATGGTGAACATAATCTGTCAGAATTTCTTCAATTCCCACATGAATATGCCAGAATAACAAAATATTTGACAGAATCAAAGTAGAAACATTTGATATAAGAATGGTTAGGATTAGAGAAGCGGCAGTCATTCTTTGAAGAAGCCAATGCCCTAAGCTTTCTTTATGAGCTCTCATTGCTTTTTACCTTTTTTTTTTTTAAGAGTAAAAGGAAACTGGCCTTTTTGGTCCGGCCCCTTCTTCTAGAAGCGTATGTAACAATTGTCCGTCATACGGCTCTGCCTATCTAGAAAGTACCCTGTCAGCCGAAATAGTACTGGAACAGGTTGTAGGCTTGTCTTAGTTAAGCCTTCGCAAGATAAAGTACACCTGATTCCGAGGCATCGCTGAGCTATCAAGGAAAAAAGTATATATATATACTTTTTTCGAGGTTATCGTATTTCGTGCTTATGAGAAATAGAATCGGATAATATTCGATACAGCTAAAAAAGCTGCACAGAATAACATAATAATTCCGGAAGTATATACTTTGGATAATTCTAGAAAAAAACCTAGATCCCACAATAAATGACGAATTCCATTACTCATATGATAGCACAAAGCCAATAAACTGAAATTGACTAGGCTTGAAATCGACCAATAAGAATAAGAAGTGAAGAAAAAAGCGTACCAGTGAAAATAATAGGAAGTAAGGTTAAGATCGCCTATTTTCAAAAAGAGAATACTAGAAAAAACCATAATGGATAGAGTCAAACTTCGGTAGGAAGTTATGATTAACTCCTATCTACTAAGTGCTCTCCGAACCGTACGTGATAGTCGCCCATCATACGGCTCACTAACTCTCCTGATCTAACTCATAGGAGACGGGCTCCATTGACTGCGGCTCGTTGGGTGCCTGCCCTTCCCGGCCACTGATTGGATTATCAATGGCACTGGATGTATCATCATATATAATGTATTAACATCTTGATGTTAATAGGGCGCAACAAAAAATAGATATATTTGCCGTTTTCTTTTTTGAGTTTTGGAGAGTAAAACCTGCCAGACTAGGCAGGTGCATAGACCCCTTCGCCTTTTATTTAATCCGCAAGTTTCCTGTTTACACGGTTCTTCTAGGATCAGGCAGGTACTACTACTATGGGTCCTCTGACTTCCAACTCAAACCATAGTGTATGGTTGGATCTCGCCGATATCACCTGTGAGCTATAGCGTCTGAGATGTCGTTTAGTTCTCTGTCCCCATTACTTTGGGTAATCTGCTTCCATGCGTAAAAATATATCTATTTTTTTCTCGTCCTTACTGTTCTTAGCCGCCAGCAGGCTGAAAGCATAACAGTGTTCGTCCGTGCGATTCCCTGCGTGCATTTTTTTCGCATTAGTTCGCTGTAGGGTAGGCTGACCCGAAAAGAACTGCGATTCTGCTTTATCATCTCATGCTAAATGAAATATATATATATATATTTCATTTAGCAAGCGCCAGCGGACTCGCGGGGGATTATTGAGTAGGCCGATAAACTAGCCGACAGCCATATCTCCTTTATCGCCGCTTCCGTGGCATGCTTCCTTTCTTTTGCTATTGGGTAAGCCCCTCAAGTAGTAGTGCCTTTATTG